TGGAGATATAAAAAAAAGTTATCCTGTGTTCTGGAATCAAAGAAGGATATAGAAAAGGTCTTTGCTATGTCTCTTATGTTATGAAACTTTTTTATGGGAAAGAAAGGAATAGTTATTTATTCCTATAGAGCATCTAGGAGTAAGAAGATTGAATCGGAAATATCGACGGATTTCCGCAGAGCCCAAAGAAATATGAAAATGAAAAGAGAGACCCACTGTTCCGATTTCATCTATATCGAATTTTAATATCAGGATAGTGGATATAATAATAATTCAATGGGTTAGGTTCACTTACTTTTTCTTTTGTTGATTTCGAATCTTTAATTTTTTTTTGATTAAAATAATGTAAAGTCAAATAGGAGTGTTTGGCGATTCAAAAGAAAATTTATCACTAGTATTACTATACTATAACTTATTAGAATGATAACTTATGCTAATTCATTCATTTTTAGAATTATACGCTTTCTTACTTTTTGATATTACAAATATCAACAGTATCTCTAGTCTCGCTTAAAATATGAATACTCCCACGAGAGTTTTAAGGTAAAAGCCCCTTATCGGATTTGAACCGATGACTTACGCCTTACCATGGCGTTACTCTACCACTGAGTTAAAAGGGCCTGTTTCATTTTATTCCTTAAAAAACCACTATGAGTTTAGTGAATATAAATATATTGAATTATAACATATTTATAGATATATATTTTATTTGCATAATGGCTTATTCCCCAACGAAAAATTGGATTTACAGCAATTTTATTTACCGAGTGCATATAGGGTAACCTAGGAAATACAGGGCAAATAAAAAGGTTTTTGACATTGGATTTCATACATATCAATCCAATGAATTTCGTTATGATAGACGTCGATTCAATTAGAGTCCATCTTGAGTCCATTCATTGGATTGATATATGTACCTACGAATTCAACATAGATTCAAGATATTTTATTGAGTAGTTGATGAAGAGATTCGATGAACAAAATTCTTAGAAAAAAGTCCAAATCATAAATATAAATTCTAAATGGAAATATAGTAGATAATAAAAAAGAGATTTATATAGAATAGCGATTCTAATGAATGATTCGGAAATAGACAAAAAATGATATGGAATCATGAAAGACGAAAAAATACTTTGGATCTAGTCAGACCATATCATTCTATTGTATATTGACAATTTCAAAAAACTGCTCATACTATGAGCATAGTGTGCTGGTGGTCGGGCAACTATGCCCCCATCGTCTAGTGGTTCAGGACATCTCTCTTTCAAGGAGGCAGCGGGGATTCGACTTCCCCTGGGGGTAAGGTATTACGAAAGGAAAAATGGATCAGGGATTCTCAGTAAGCCCAGAATTTATTCTTCCTGGGTCGATGCCCGAGCGGTTAATGGGGACGGACTGTAAATTCGTTGGCAATATGTCTACGCTGGTTCAAATCCAGCTCGGCCCAATAATTCGTTAATTCACACACATGAAATGATATAACCCCTTTGTTCTTCAGAAATGCCCGATACGAAAGAAAAAAAAAAGATTAGGATCTTGCTGATGATCTAGATTCATATCATGATCTGTAAGTATAAAGTTTAAGAAAAAAAAGAGTTTTTTTCTTTCCATTACTTTATTCTTTTTTTCATTGAAAGAACGATTATCAATCGATTTGGAAATAAGTAAAGGATTACTCGTAATCCTTGCTGTTCGCACTAAAAAGCATTGATATATATATATCACTCACGTCTCTGTTATAAGATGATGATTCTAATCTAAATAGAAAGTCTTTGAATGAAATCATAAGACTATGTATACCGTATACTTTATTTCCCTGGGATTGTAGTTCAATTGGTCAGAGCACCGCCCTGTCAAGGCGGAAGCTGCGGGTTCGAGCCCCGTCAGTCCCGACGGATCAAAATGTAATACTAATAAAAAAAAAAAAAAATACATAAATTTCTATCTCCTTTTTCTGTTTTCTGTAAAATGTAAAAAGAGGACAAATAGCATAATGTCATTCCCAAGGGATCCTTCTTTTAGTTTTAGCGAGGGACTGAATAATCTTTGAAGGTTTTCTGTCAAAGAAAAAAACTCTCAATATAGTGAATTTGATAGATTTTTTATACTGGGACTTATTTTTATCACACTTTTTTTGTTTTCCAAGAAGATTAGCTTCTTAAAGGAGTTAAGTTATAACCCCTCGTTATTTTTTCTTTTTTTTTTTTGCTTTTATCCTTTGTTTGTAACCAATGTCAGCGTAAAGGCGTTTAGATGAGACTTCATCAGATGAGAAAGCAGTCATTTAGAGAAAAGAAAGAATGGAAAAATTGATCAATAAAAAAGAAAGTCAAGAAATTTTTGATTCGGTATGGATAAAGGATCTTCCTATGTTATACTATTTAATTCTCGACGATGAATCGATTTCATAGTTCAGATATTGTTATTCATGATATTTAATTTACAGGCGAAAGAGTTATCATCTCTATGGGATTAAATCCCGAGTTATTGCGAAGTAAAGAAAAATCAAATAAATAGTGAGATTATGGAAGTAAATATTCTCGCATTTATTGCTACTGCACTGTTCATTCTAGTTCCTACTGCCTTTTTGCTTATAATATACGTAAAAACTATCAGTCAAAGTCAGGGCGATAAAGTTGAATGAAACTTGACTTCTTAATTCTTGTGAATGATTGAAGAAACAAAATGAAAAATGAAAAGAATTCCAATTTCGTGTCTTAAATGAAATGAGCGGACTAGAATCAACAGTATTCTATGAGATTCGATAGTATGAGTATGGTAGAAAGAAATAGGAATCTTTCTACCATACTCTCTATTATATTATTGTTATGTAGTGTATTTGTACTGGATAACGGCTTAATCTTAATATAGATCAATCTACAATCTAAATATGTATTTTCCTACATGTATATATGAATTATCGAGATGTATTCACTTAATTGAATGTTTAATAACCGAACCGCTTTCTTTTCGATTTTAAACAGTAAAGGAGGAAACAGAACAAATAAAAAGGCAAATAGAAAGGTTAAAAAGGTTTACACTCTTCCGCATTGTCTAGATCTAGAACACTGTTAAGAGCGGGGTTTATCAAAATATAAATTTTAGGAAGAATTTTGTTAGAAACGGATTTCCAATCATTTGTATTCATTCCTTATTTGTTTGATTATTCATATCTAGAATAGAAGTCATATATATATGAATATATGAAATAATATAGAAAGTTCTTATTCATATACAGGATTATTGTTATTCAATATATATTTGAATATTCATAGCCTAGATTACTCTACTAGACTTCAATATAATATAGAAATGCAGATAATTTTATCTAAAATGAAATTAATAAGAAGAGTGAAATCTTTGCCAAACCATTTAGAAAACAATTGATGCCGTTTGATTCCTCAATTCAATTCGTAGTACCTCAACTCTAGAGTCCACTTCTTCCCCATACTACGAGTGAAAGGGAAAATGTAAAGATTACCATTAAAGCAGCCCAAGCGAGACTTACTATATCCATGTGAATTCTATCCCCTATCTCTATGAATATGAAGGAATTATTCCATTATTAGTCACTAATAATAGTAGAATTATTGGCACAGAGTCAAAAAAGGATTTTGCTCCATACCATTGATGAAACGATCTAATAAATTCAATTCTAATAAGTTAGTATACAATTTGTAGTAGAATCGGTAAAGATTAAGTACAAGCAAAACAAGCAGCGACGCTTTTGGAAGTATCAAGAAAATCTTTCTAACATGTAGGAACAATAACATGTTTTGTTTATTCCTTAACTCAAACGTCTAAAAAAGATAGAATCCAGATGGATCGCTATTTATTACATACCCCTCTTTTTTCCATTTGATCGAATCTGTATCTTACCTTCTCCCCATTCTCTATGTAAAACAATGGTAAGACAGTCTAGTCAAGAATGGAATAGGAATTCCCTAAAAGAACTTCGTTTTTTTCTATAAAAAAAGTCAAAAAGGCAAATTAATCCATTCAATCAATCTAATTAGTATTGATTGATTGAATGCCCCAGTACTCAGAGATTTTTATGAGTCTATAGACAAAGTACCTTACGCCATTTCTGCAATTACTAATTAACTTCCTCTTGAGTATTCACTCTACTTTAAGATCCAATCAGTAGACATTGCATTAGTAGTGTAAGGGCTATCAGATTAAGATTTATAAATTCCCCACTACTAGAAACTTGCCTTGAATCCGAGACGAAAGGATTTACAGCACTTTAGAGGACAGAACTTTCAGATGTTTAGAATCAAGCAAGTATCAAGAAGCCTTTTCTTCCGTTGGGATTGCGTTGAGAGCAAATTTGGCAAGTTAAATCAGCAAAACAATAGGGGTATTTCGAAGGTTTTGTTGATCAGGCGACACCCGGATTTGAACTGGGGAAAAAGGATTTGCAGTCCCCCGCCTTACCGCTCGGCCATGCCGCCAAGACGATACAAAATAGCTAAAAATACCTCCCCTTTTCTTTTTAGATTGAGTTGAGAAAAAAATGTGGCTTTTCAGTAACAAAAGAAAAGCAAAAATTTATGACAAATCGGGACCATTAACTATGTGACTGTGAATTCATGAACGATTCTCGGATTTTAATCTACAATTTCTAAAATTGTCTTTCCCTAATGATATAAAAAATCCAAATTAATACATAACTAATCAAGATTCAAAAAAAAACTCTTCTCAGTTATATTAATATTATAATAGCAATTATGCATATATGTAAACCCCAGAACCTAAATCGTTTTACAGATATCTAATCAAATATCTTAACTGTTCTGTATATGATTTTTATCTATAAAAAATAGTAACTTTGATAGAACACGACATAGGCTGTCCCGAATAGAAATTCAAAAAAGGAGGAGATATGTATAGATAGCTAGAGTCATATCTGAACATGTTTAATAAATACAAGTCTTCTTACGCACTTAAATCATATTATATGAATTAGACTCAAAAATTAGGTAAAAACGTCTCCTTTCTATTATATGCGAATCTTTTTTTTAACTGAATCGATGAAAAATGAAATATTAATCAACTTTTTCGTTTTTCTGATTATTATGTCTTCCTCTCATCAAACAGACCAAATCCGGAATACGTTTAGTTTGCTGGTATCTAATCGGATTGTAATATGTAATATCATAATAGTGGTAAAAATGAAATAACTTTTGCTATTTTATACAAAGCTAAAACTCCATAAAATAAGTCTAAGTTAAGTCAAATTTTGCATTTTCTTTCCATTTGTATTGTATCTGTTTCAAATTCCAATTTGCTCTTTATTCCTATGTTCATACTAGGATAAAATTTCATGTGATTTAGTAAACAGAATATTCAATTCCATCGTTGCTAGATCGATCCATATTTTTGGATAAAGAATGATTCAATAATGGGATTTTTTTTGATAAATCAGAAATTCAAAATGCTGGGGGATGGAAATGAGGGAACGTTTACAATACCTGGGTTTAATCAGATACAATTTGAAGGGTTTTGTAGGTTTATTGATCATGGCTTAACCGAAGAACTTTATAAGTTTCCAAAAATTGAAGATACAGAGCAAGAAATTGAATTCCAATTATTTGCGGAAACATATCAATTGGTGGAACCATTGATAAAAGAAAGAGATGCTGTATATGAAGCAATCACATATTCTTCTGAATTATATGTATCCGCGAGATTAATGTGGAAAACCAGTAGGGATATGCAAAAACAAACCCTTTTTATTGGAAAGATTCCTCTAATGAATTCCCTGGGAACCTCTATAGTAAATGGAATATACAGAACTGCGATCAATCAAATCTTGCAAAGCCCCGGTATCTATTATCGGTCCGAAGCGGACCATAACGGAATTTCGGTCTATAGCGGCACCATAATATCAGATTGGGGAGGAAGATTTGAATTAGAGATTGATAGAAAAGCAAGGATATGGGCTCGTGTAAGTAGGAAACAGAAAATCTCTATTCTAGTTCTATCATCAGCTATGGGTTTGAATCTAAGGGAAATTTTAGAAAATGTTTGCTACCCTGAGATTTTCTTGTCTTTTCTAAATGAGAAGGAGAAAAAAAAAATAGGGTCAAAGGAAACTGCTATTTTGGAGTTTTATCAACAATTTACGTGTGTAGGCGGAGATCCGGTATTTTCTGAATCTCTATGTAAGGAATTACAAAAAAAATTCTTTCAACAAAGATGTGAATTAGGAAGGATTGGTCGACGAAATATGAACCAGAGATTGAATCTTGATCTACCTCCCACTAATACATTTTTGTTACCGAGAGATATATTGGCGGCTGCAGATTATTTGATTGGAATGAAATTTGGAATGGGCACGCTTGATGATATGAATCATTTAAAAAATAAGCGTATTCGTTCGGTTGCGGATCTCTTACAAGATCAATTTGGATTGGCTTTGGTTCGTTTAGAAAATATGGTTCGAGGCACTATATGTGGAGCAATTAGACATAAATTGATACCGACTCCTCAGAGTTTGGTACCTTCAACTCCATTAACAACTACTTATGAATCTTTTTTCGGGTTACACCCATTATCTCAAGTTATAGATCGAACTAATCCATTGACACAAACAGTTCATGGGAGAAAGTTGAGTTATTTGGGACCTGGAGGATTGACAGGGCGAACTGCGAATTTTCGGATACGAGATATCCATCCTAGTCACTATGGACGTATTTGTCCAATTGACACGTCTGAAGGAATCAACGTTGGGCTTATTGGATCCTTAGCAATTCATGCGAAAATTGGTCATTGGGGCTCTCTAGAAAGCCCATTTTATGAAATCTTTGAAGAATCAAAATCAAAAAAAAACCGGATGTTTTATTTATCACCAAATAGGGATGAATACTATATGATCGCAGCAGGAAATTCTTTGGCACTGAGTCGAGGTATTCAGGAAGAACAGGTTGTTCCAGCTCGATATCGTCAAGAATTCCTGACTATTGCATGGGAACAGGTTCATCTTCGCAGTATTTTTCCCTTCCAATATTTTTCTATTGGAGCTTCCCTTATTCCTTTTATCGAGCATAATGACGCGAATCGAGCTTTAATGAGTTCTAATATGCAACGTCAAGCAGTTCCGCTTTGTCAGTCCGAGAAATGCATTGTTGGAACTGGAGCGGAACGACAGGTGGCTCTAGATTCAGGAGTTTCTGTTATAGCCGAACATGAGGGAAGGATCATTTATAACGAGACTGACAAAATTTTTTTATTAGGCAATGGGGATATTTTCAATATTCCATTAGTTGTGTATCAACGTTCTAACAAAAATACTTGTATGCATCAAAAAGGTAGGGTTCAGCGGGATAAGTGCATTAAAAAGGGACAAATTTTAGGAGATGGTGCCGCTACAGTTGGTGGCGAACTCACTTTGGGTAAAAACGTATTAGTAGCTTATATGCCGTGGGAGGGTTACAATTCTGAAGATGCGGTACTCATTAGCGAGCGTCTGGTATATGGAGATATTTATACTTCTTTTCACATAAGGAAATATGAAATTCAGGCTCATGTGACAAGTCAAGGTTCCGAAAGGATCACTAACGAAATACCGCATCTAGAAGCCCATTTACTCCGAAATTTAGACAAAAATGGAATTGTGGCGCTGGGATCGTGGGTAGAAACGGGCGATATTTTAGTAGGTAAATTAACGCCTCAGATGGCAAAAGAGTCATCCTATGCCCCTGAAGATAGGTTATTACGAGCCATACTTGGCATTCAGGTGTCGAGTTCAAAGGAAACTTGTCTAAAACTCCCTACAGGTGGTAGGGGCCGAGTTATTGATGTTAGGTGGGTCCAGAAAAAAAGGGGTTCGGATTCTAATCCAGAAACAATTCGTGTATATATTTTACAGAAACGTGAAATCAAAGTAGGCGATAAAGTAGCTGGAAGACATGGAAATAAAGGTATCGTTTCCAAAATTTTGCCTAGACAAGATATGCCTTATTTGCAAGATGGAAGAACTGTTGATTTGGTCTTCAACCCATTAGGAGTACCTTCACGAATGAATGTAGGACAGATATTTGAATGTTCGCTGGGGTTAGCGGGAGATCTGCTAGATAGACATTATCGAATAGCGCCTTTTGATGAGAGATATGAACAAGAGGCTTCGAGAAAATTAGTGTTTTCTGAATTATATGAAGCCAGCAAGCAAACAGCTACTCCATGGGTCTTTGAACCTGAGTATCCCGGAAAAAGCAGAATATTTGATGGAAGAACAGGAAATCCTTTTGAACAGCCTGTTATAATAGGAAAGCCTTATATCTTGAAATTAATTCATCAGGTTGATGATAAAATACATGGACGCTCCAGTGGGCATTATGCACTTGTTACACAACAACCCCTTAGAGGAAGGGCCAAGCAAGGAGGACAACGTATAGGAGAAATGGAGGTTTGGGCTCTAGAGGGATTTGGTGTTTCTCATATTCTACAAGAGATGCTTACTTATAAATCTGATCATATTAAAGCTCGTCAAGAAGTACTTGGTACTACGATCGTTGGAGGAACAATACCTAAACCCGAGGATGCTCCAGAATCTTTTCGATTGCTCGTTCGAGAACTACGATCTTTAGCTTTGGAACTGAATCATTTCTTTGTGTCTGAGAAGAACTTCCAGATTAATAGGAAGGAAGCTTAATCGAAATTAATCATAATTTTTCTTCTATGATCGATCGGTATAAACATCAACAACTACGAATTGGATCAGTTTCTCCTCAACAAATAAGTGCTTGGGCCAATAAAATCCTACCTAACGGAGAGCTTGTTGGAGAGGTGACAAAACCCTATACTTTTCATTACAAGACCAATAAACCTGAAAAAGAGGGATTATTCTGTGAAAGGATTTTTGGTCCTATAAAAAGTGGAATTTGTGCTTGTGGAAATTATCGAGGAATCGGAGATGAAAAAGAAGACCTAAATTTTTGTGAACAATGTGGAGTCGAATTTGTTAATTCTCGGATACGCAGATATCAAATGGGCTACATCAAATTGGCATGCCCAGTAACCCATGTGTGGTATTTGAAACGTCTTCCTAGTTTTATCGCCAATCTTTTAGATAAATCTATTAAAGAATTGGAGGGCCTAGTATACTGCGATGTGTGATTTGATCGAAATTTTGATTTTACAGATTTGAAATGAAAAGCTGTCATCCCATTTAATCGATAATCGAATTAGGATGCCCTGGATCTGACATGTCTCTTGGGAGGAGTAAGATGGAGCTCAGAATTCTGGGTGTATTCAATACTACCCAATAAAAAGGGAATTGGTCTATGGTCGATTCAGTCCCAAATAAATAGGAATTTCTAGTTGTACCTCGTGAAAACCGACTTCTTTCATTTCTGAAATTAAGCATTGCCCCCTCTTTTTTTTTAGAAAGAAATTATGTTTAAGTAAACAAATAGGTCATGGTTGCAGAAGTCTATACATCGCATATAGGCTTTAAGAGCATCGGATAGAGACTTTAATTTGAAAGTTTGAAGAAGGGCATCGTGGCATAACCGTCGAGGTGAAGTAGAGACCTAAAAGATCGAATGGAATAATACATAGACAAGTCAATCCCTCAAGAATTCCAAGGTACTTGGAATTAGTCCTTCGAAGGGAAGGAGACTACTCAAGAATTTCAATTTCATTTATCTCGTAATTTTGATAATTGACTAAATATAAACGAAAGAATTAAGAAAAGAAAATCTAAATAAAAAGAAAAAAGAATGAATAAATGAAATCTTACTTGGTCTTTATTGAGAACTTGAGTAAAGGGTAGGTTTTGTTTTGGAGGGACTTTTAGCAAATAAATTTGAAAGTGGTAACCCTGTTCGTTATCTTTATTTGGTGTAACTACTTGAGCCGGATGAAAGGAAACTTTCACGTCCGATTTTGAAGGGAGGAGATCTTATAGGATCCTATCCTAATTTTTCTTTTGCTAGGCCCATAGCAAAAAAACCTACTTTCTTACGATTACGGGGTTCATTCGAATATGAAATCC